TGCTTTCGAATAAGCATGAGTAATCAAATGAAATAAAGCACTTCGATAAGACCCCATACCTAGAGCTAACATCATATAACCCAATTGAGACATTGTGGAATAGGCTAAACCTCTCTTAATGTCTTTTTGAGCAAGGGCAAAAGTAGCCCCGAATAATATTGTTATTACTCCTACCAAAGAGATGAAATTCATTATGTGAGGGATGACTATGAAAAGAGGAATAAGCCGAGCTACAAGAAAAATGCCCGCAGCTACCATAGTAGCAGCATGTATAAGAGCCGAAATAGGAGTAGGCCCCTCCATGGCATCCGGTAACCATACATGAAGGGGAAATTGTGCAGATTTAGCAACCGCACCGGAAAATAATAGAACGGCACAGAAAGTAACAAATAAAAAATTGACTTCATTATGATTATTAGAAATCAAGTTATTGAATATTTTGAATAAATCTCGAAATTCGAAACTCCCTGTTATCCAATAAAAACCTAAAATTCCTAATAATAAACCAAAATCCCCAACACGATTAGTTACAAATGCCTTTTGGCAAGCATTTGCAGCAACAGGCCGTGTGAACCAAAACCCTATTAATAGATATGAACACATTCCTACCAATTCCCAAAAAATATAAATTTGTATCAAATTAGAACTAGTAACTAATCCTAACATAGAAGTACTGAAAAAACTCATATAAGCAAAAAATCTCAAATATCCTTGATCATACGACATATAATTATCACTATAAATAAGAACCATAATTCCAATAGTAGTGATTAATATTGACATAATAGAAGTAAGCGGGTCGATCAAGTAACCGAATTCTAAAGAAAAATCATTATTAATGATCCAAGACCATACATATTGATAGATAGAACTGCCATTTATTTGCTGAATAAACAGATTGATCGAAAAAATCATGACTATACTTAACAAAAAAACACTTTGAAAAGCCCACATACGGCGAAGACTTTTTGTTGCCGACGGAAAAAGAAGAAGTCCCGCTCCTATTAACATAGGAACTGGAAGTGGAAGGAAAGGTATTATCCACGAATATTGATATATCTGTTCCATAAAAAAGTTTTTTATTCTTAATTGATTGTTTCCGATTTACCGGATCCTACCCCCTTTCAATTTCAAAACAAAAGGGGTCAATAAAAAAATCAAGAGATGTACTAACTTAAAGATATTTTTCGAATTTTATATATTATCTGGATCTTTCCAAATTAAATATTAAAATAAAGAAGTTACAATTGGGCAAATGATATGACCTACTTGCTCATAAAAAGCGAATTTAGTTATTAACTAAGATTTGTTTATACAAATTTAGTTATTAACTAAGATTTTTCTTAAAATAACGAAAATACAAAATTTCATTATTATTAAATCACTTTACTTTATTTATATTCATAAAGTAATGATAAAAAATTACACTAAAAAGAAATCTGATATGAATCGATATGAATCATAGGATTAACTAAGGTACAATTTTTGTACAAATCTCGCTTTTTAGTCAGTTTGTTCCAAATCATTAACTAGTTTCAGTATGAAACTGATTGATATGAAACTGATTGATTAGTTTCCGTTTCAATAAAAAAACATTTATAGGAAACGCTATAATATCTAACATTTTATATTTTCTATAAGATTTATATTTATCATTTATATTTATCAAAAAAGGGGGTAATTATCAAAAGGGGGTAAAATAAAATCAAATTTAATAAAAAAATAACGAAGATTTTTTTAACAAAACGTGTATCTTTTAACAGATTCATTACTTTAATTACTAGTTTGATTCGAATTTTAAAATGGAATTTCGAAGTATTCTTTACTCAAGTTTGACCAATTAATAGAAAAAATTAAAGTTTTCATTAGGCTTTTCATAGGGTTCTTAAATCCTTCTGTCTATTTTATGTAGAAAAAAAAATTTAATTATATTTTTATAGTAAGATTTTGTACTATTTTCGCATATTTTTTATCTATATATATTTTTTTTTTGTTTTCTCTAGATAATATATATTATATTATCTAATTATTCTCTAGAAAATAACTAGATAATGAATATATTCGTTTTGACCAATAGATGTCTTTCACATCCAACTATAACAACGAGTAACCTCTTAATTTTTAAATGGCAGTTCCAAAAAAACGTACTTCTATATCAAAAAAGCGTATTCGTAAAAATATTTGGAAAGGGAAGGGATATTGGGCAGCCTTAAAAGCGTTGTCATTAGGTAAATCTCTTTCTACCGGAAACTCAAAAAGTTTTTTTGTGCGACAAAAAAAGTCATAAAATAAAACATTGGAATAATCCGAATAGAAAAATAGGCCCATTTCATTCTTAATAGGAAATCAACAAACCTATTGTTTGTGGCTAATCAATATGAACTAGAACTCGCTTCGCTATTAGGATATTTAGGATATGTAGAATAATAATTCTTCGGTTTAGGGGTTAGTAAATTATAAAAAGCTTTTGAAAAAAGAATAAAGACAAGATACAAAACTTGAGCCCTTGTTAGTATATTTTCTTGTTTGGGAGATGGGGGAGTATTTTTTCCCCATCAACCTGTTTGTCACAATTACAATAATCGACGTTTTTCTATATATATATAAATATAAATTATAAATATGAATATATATATATTGAAGAAGGGTAAAAAAGAGATCTTTAGTTAAAATTAATACATCGTTGAAATTAATTTATTCATTTATTTTGAAAATTTTTTGTGTAACTTTCTGACTTCTTATTTATCTGAATTTCTCTGAATTAATCTATTAGAATATATAAATTTCCCATTTATATGTCTCTTTCAACCCAACCGACAAAAGCCTGGAATTTTTTGTCCGAATTAATGTGCAAGTTTTGAGTAATAAATAATAAAAAAGGGGTCTTATTTTGGTAAAATACATTTTTTAACTTTTAGGAAATAATATAAATGATAAATCTTTTATGAAAAAGAATAAAGAAATTTTTTATAGTTCTATCAATAACTAGAGGGTTGAAGTTTATAGTTTCAATAGTTCGATTCTATTGAATTATAGAAGAGCATAAACTGCACCAAAGCACTAAGGTAAATAAAACCCATACCCCATAATAATGAACCTTCGAATTTGTATTTGAACAAAGTTTTATTCATCCATTTTCATTTTGACTAAAAAGATTTCATTTAGTTGACTCCTTAAATCTCGACGATTGACTATGAATAGGCTATTATGAATTCGAACAAGCCGCTATGGTGAAATCGGTAGACACGCTGCTCTTAGGAAGCAGTGCGAGAGCATCTCGGTTCGAGTCCGAGTGGCGGCAGACCTTCTCTTCGAAAATAGATACAATATATTATAAATTCTAGAATGAATTCAACTCCTGATTTATATTTCAGGATTCCTCCTTTTTAAAATTTTTATGATATTTTCAACTTTAGAGCATATATTAACTCATATTTCCTTTTCGATCGTTTCCGTTGTAATTACAATTCATTTGATAACTTTATTAATCGATGAAATCATAAAACTAAATGATTCGTCAGAAAAGGGAATGATAGCTACTTTTTTATGTATAACCGTATTATTAGTCACTCGTTGGATTTATTCGGGGCATTTCCCACTAAGTGATTTATATGAATCATTAATTTTTCTTTCTTGGAGTTTATCAGTTATTCAGATAGTTCCATATTTAAAAAAAAAAAAAAGCTATTTAAGCACAATAACTGTGTCAAGTGTTATTTTTACCCAAGGCTTTGCTACTTCGGGTCTTTTAACTGAAATACATCAATCCGCAATATTAGTACCCGCTCTCCAATCCGAGTGGTTAATAATGCACGTAAGTATGATGATATTGGGCTATGCAGCTCTTTTATGTGGATCATTATTATCAGTAGCACTTCTGGTCCTTACATTTCGAAAAAACATAAATTTTTTTTGTAAGAGGAATACTTTTTTATTAAAACTAAACGAGGAACTTTCTTTTGGTGAAATACAATACATAAATGAAAGAAACAATTTTTTAGGAAATGCTTCTTTTTTTTCTGCTAACAATTATTACAGGTCCCAATTGATTCACCAGTTGGATTATTGGAGTTATCGTGTGATTAGTCTAGGTTTTATCTTTTTAACTATAGGTATTCTTTCAGGAGCAGTATGGGCTAATGAAGCATGGGGGTCCTATTGGAATTGGGACCCAAAGGAAACTTGGGCATTTATTACTTGGATCGTATTTGCGGTTTATTTACATACTAGAACCAATAGAAATTTACAGGTTGAAATTTCCGCAATTGTGGCGTCTATGGGCTTTCTTATAATTTGGATATGCTATTTTGGGGTCAATCTATTAGGAATAGGGCTACATAGTTATGGTTCATTTACGTTAACATCTAATTGAATTCAAGAAAGGTTCTTGCAAATTTTAAAATATAAATAGAAATAGAATATGTTGTTTGTATATAAAAAAACTTTATATGAACCAGTGAGAACCATGTGAATCCAGTAGTGCGGGGATTCGCATGGTTCTCACAAAGATCAAATATATTGGGTGAATTTTATTTTTAACTTAAGAGAGGAAAAAGACTTCTTTTTTTAATTATCCAAATCCTATGATTTTTTTATGAAAACTATCTATAAACAAAATTAGATAAAAGAACCTCGACCTTGTCAACTGATAGGGAAAGAACAAAATCAGGGTACATACCAATACCTATTACAGGTATAAAGATAGCGATCGAAACAAATAACTCTCGCGGTCCAGAATCAAAAACATAAGAGTTTGGAGCATTAAATAGCTTGTATCCATAGAACATCTGGCGTAACATAGATAATGAATAAATAGGAGTTAATATCATCCCAATTGCCATTACAAAAGTAATTCCTAATTTTGATATTAAAAGATATTTTTGGCTGGTAATGATTCCAAAAAAAACTATCAATTCTGCAACAAAACCACTCATACCCGGTAATGCAAGAGAAGCCATTGAAAAGCTGCTGAACATCGTGAATATTTTTGGCATTGGGAT